AATATAATTTATCGAGTACGGGTTTTTGTCGGTAAAGATAAAAAATGGATTCAAGTGGAATTTTCTGAAACGTATCAATAAGCTAGACCCATGCTACGAGTTGTCTCATGCCATAAATAAACCCGGACACTCAAGAAATCTGTTGGACAAGCGGATTCACACCTTTTACAACCTACGCAGTCTTCTGTTCTTGGAGCAGAAGCAATTTGCTTAGCTTTACATCCGTCCCAAGGTATCATTTCTAATACATCCGTGGGGCAGGCTCGTACACATTGAGTACACCCTATACATGTATCATAAATCTTTACTGAATGTGACATTGGATATCTATAATTTTTTTAACATCATAAATTTTCGATCTAGTAAAGTAGTAAATTAATTATATATTGTAGACACCAGACGAATCAATGATTTAGATTTACTAGAATTAATCTACTTTTTGATCTGCTCATGAAAAAAGGCCAAGATACTTTGATTTATTACGTTTTAGCAAAAAGCACCATTATCATTATGTCCCACATACCCATTTTAATTTAATTGGTGAATATTCTGTAGATATTCTATATTTTGATTTATATGATTACCACTATTTATTCAACAAATTAGATTGATTGATACGAGTTGATTTTCTGTTACGATGAATTGATGAAACAATAGCTAATCCAATAGCTGCTTCAGCAGCTGCAATTGCTATAACAAAAATGGAGAAAACATCTCCTTTTAATTGGCGACTATCAAATAAATCAGAAAATGTTACGAAATTTATATTAACTGCATTCAGTATAAGCTCAAGACACATAAGCGCTCGAACCATATTTCGACTTGTAATCAATCCATAGATACCGATGGATAATAAATAGGAACTCAAAACAAGTACATGTTCGAGCATCATTGACCAACTCCTCGCCAATCTCGATTCATTTCAATATGAACAACAATTCAACCGATTCAATTGAGTAAAATAGAATATAATAAAGTACGAAATAAAGGTATTTGGTAATAGATAATAGATCTAACTAAGAGCATTTCCTTTTTCTAATTTTATACATGAACAATAAATAGAAGTTAAAGAAAAGAACAAGTCCTTATTAATTTTTTTTTATTTTATAGTACTAAATTTTTAGTACTGACGAGCCATAGCAATTGCACCTATCAAGGCAACTAAAAGAATTATCGAAATAAGTTCAAATGGAAGAAAAAAATCTGTTGATAAATGAATCCCAATTTGTTGACCATTATTTATCAAGTCCTGTTCTAAAATCTGGTTTGATCTTGTAGTCCAAATAATCCCGTACCATGATGTATCTGGGATAGTAGTAATTAGTGAAACAAAAATACTTGTACAAACCAGTGAAGTGACTCCATCTCCAACGGTCCAAAGATGGAAATCGTTGTAATATTCTGAACCATTCATGAACATCACAGCAAATACAATTAATACATTTATAGCTCCCACATAAATAAGGAGCTGTGCAGCAGCTACAAAATGGGAGTTCGATGGAATATGAAATAAGGATGTACAAACAAGAACCAATCCCAAGGAAAAGGCAGAAAAAATCGGATTGGTAAGTAATACCACTCCTAGACCCCCCACTATAAGACCCAATCCCAAAAAAACTACAAGAAAATCATGTATTGGTCCAGGTAAATCCATTCTATGTAAAATAAGAGATAAATTAAGTCGAAATTTTTCATGATCCTAGTGACCAAACCAAGAAAAAAGAAATTACCCTATTTTTTTGCTATGTTCCTAATTGAATTAAATCTAATGGGGTGTGGCTTAGATATACTTATTAATTTAATTGATGAATTTAATTGATGAATGGTTAAATACCATTTCTCTATACGTTTCTCTATCTGAAAGTTTCGTTATAAATGAAATTTTTCGAAATAACTAAAAAAAATAATCGATAAATTTAGAAATCATCACAGATCACATATATATGAATATATTTTCAATCCCTAAAAACCATTATTTTGACCACTCTATAGTTAGGTTTTTTATTTATTGACCAAGCAAAATGAAAGAAGCTTCGCTACTTTCATTTAGATCAAAACTTAATCTTAGAAATTGGTAATTGTTCTTGAATCAAGTGGTTTAGCCACAGATTTTTTGATTTGAGTCGAATTCATAATTGTTCGAATTGTGTAATCTCCAATTACTGACATTGGTAACCGACCCAAAGCAATTTGATTATAATTCAACTCGTGACGATCATAAGTAGAAAGTTCATATTCTTCAGTCATTGATAAACAATTTGTTGGACAATATTCAACACAGTTACCACAAAATATACAGATTCCAAAATCAATACTGTAATTAAGCAATCGTTTCTTTCGAATATCAGTTTCCAATTTCCAATCAACAACAGGGAGATCTATAGGACATACCCGAACACATACTTCACAAGCAATGCATTTATCAAATTCAAAGTGAATTCGACCGCGGAAACGCTCTGATGTGATCAATTTTTCATAAGGATATTGAATAGTTACAGGTAAACGATTCGTATGGGATAAGGTAATCATAAAACTTTGACCGATATACCTTGCAGCCCGTACTGTTTGTTTACCATAATTCATGAACCCAGTTACCATGGGGAACATATCGTGAATATGTATGAATAATTTGATGTTTCTTTCTCTTGTTTGAGAGAAGTTATGAATCTAGAATATCCTGTGCCTTTACAGTGAAAAGAGTTGGGACGAAGTTGTCAATAATAGATTACCTAAAGAAATAGGTAAAAGAAATTTCCACCCAAGATTTAACAGTTGGTCCATTCTCATCCTAGGCAAAGTCCATCTTGTTGTGATAGGAATGAACAGGAACAAATAAGCTTTAGCTAATGTAATAAAGATACCAATTGTCGTTCCAAAGACTCCGCCCACTTCTATTCCGAAAAGCTCAGGAATTAATATGTACGGAATAGAGAGATTCCAGCCACCCAAGTAAAGAACCGTTACAAATAATGAAGAAACTAGTAGATTTAGATAGGAAGCAACGTAAAATAAACCAAATTTTATACCTGAATATTCGGTTTGATAACCTGCTACTAATTCTTCCTCTGCTTCTGGTAAATCAAAAGGTAATCTCTCGCATTCCGCTAGGGAAGAAATTAAAAAAACAGCAAATCCTATAGGTTGGCGCCACAGATTCCAACCCCAAAAACCATATTTTGACTGCGCCTCAACTATATCAACTGTACTTGAACTGTTAGATAATCATAGTCGGTGATAACATCACTATTCCCATCGCTATTGCAAAACCGTACATGAGACTTAAGCTTCATACGGCTCCTCGATGGCCGTGAATAAATCTAAGGACAGGTTCAAATATTATCTCGATATACTTGTCTTTCTTTTAGAGTAGATAGAGTAAAGATACATCGGAGAGTCCCAAATTAGACCAATGCAATTCTGTCTGCTATAAATAACAAAAAAATGCTTCTGAATTGATCTCATCCTTTATAATTTTATTTTTTTGAAATTGCATTTATTTAGTTCGTTACTGTTCTTCTTTTTCACTCAAAAAAAAGCCTATAAAAAAAATCAATAAAGGATTGCTTCGTTCCTTATAGTAATTTGTTTAATCAGTGGGTAGGAGCATACTCTGGATCGGGATCATGGGGAAGTACTGCTTGATCATTTCTACCAACTTAAAGCCCCATTAGGATTCCTTTTATGTTATGCAGAAATATCCATTTGGATAACTTACTTACTTACATTATCTCCATTACTAATCCTTTGTGTACCTTGGTATTCCTAACCGTCCACTTATGTTTGTTCGATCCCCGGTATGGTAATACATACAACAGTAAAAATTCCATACAGTTGATCTTTTGTACCCGCTTCAAACTATGATGACTAATCAACCAATCTTGGGGTAACCCGTTTCTACTGTTTATATTTACGTCTGCTTAACTCTTGTACCTAGGGAATGAGACTCAATCTTTTTACTGCCAATTTCTAAGCTGTTTTGTTTCACTCATATAACTATCTGGTTTAGTCCATCGCCCTGAATGATGAATAAAAAAGGATATCTATTCAATACATTCAACTTTTTTCCTAGAACGAAAATGAAAATAAATAGGTAAAAAAAAGTACATGTCCCAACGAATCGCACGTAGAGATATTGATAACACACATGGAGTTAATGGTATTTCATAACTAATCGATTGAGCAGCAGCTCGTAGACCACCTAAAAAGGAATATTTATTATTCGATCCATATCCTGACATAAGAAGTCCAATAGGAGCAATGCTGGAAATGGCAATCCATAAAAAAACTCCTATACTGAGATCGGCCAAAACAAGGCGATAGCCAAAAGGAATTACTGAATAACTGAGTAAAATAGATATGACCGCTATAGATGGTCCGATACTGAATAAACTAATATCTCCTCGAGATGGGAGAAGATCCTCTTTGAAAAGTAGTTTGGTACCATCTGCTAAAGCTTGAAGAATTCCCAAAGGACCCGCATATTCAGGTCCAATACGTTGTTGTACCCCTGCAGATATTTGTCTTTCTAACCACACAATTACTAGTACCCCTATTATGATTCCGGATACAGGAGTAAAAATAGGAACAAGTAACCATATGAGTCCATAAATCTCTTTTAAGGATTCCGATCTGGAAAAAGAATTGATAGCTTGTACTTTTGTTGTATCAATTATCATTTCAACGATCAACTTCTCCCATAATAATATCTATACTACCTAGTATTGTCATAATATCAGCCAATTTCATTCTTTTAACTAGCTGAGGAAGAATTTGCAAATTGATAAAACCTGGTGGACGAATTTTCCATCTCCATGGAAAAACACTCCGATCTCCTATCAAAAAAATTCCCAATTCTCCCTTTGGGGCTTCTACTCTCACATAAAGTTCTTGTTTAGACAATTCAAAAGTGGGCGAAGGTTTTTTACTAATGAATCGATAATCAAAATCATTCCATTCGGAATCCTTTGTTCTATCAAAGCGCCGTACCTCTAAATTCTCATGGGGCCCTCCCGGAATTCCTTCCAAAGCTTGTTGAATAATTTTTATGGATTCCGTCATTTCATTGATTCGGACTAAATAACGAGCTAACGAATCTCCTTCTTTTTGCCATTGTACTTCCCAATCAAATTCGTCGTAACACTCATAATGATCGACTTTACGAAGATCCCATTGAATTCCAGAAGCTCGTAACATTGGTCCTGATAAACCCCAATTTATTGCTTCCTCTCCACCAATAATGCCCACTCCTTCAACTCGTTCCAAAAAAATGGGATTACGCGTAATAAGCTTTTGATAGTCAGTAACCCCCGTTAAAAAATAATCACAGAAATCTAAACATTTATCTATCCAGCCATAAGGTAGATCAGCAGCAACCCCTCCGATACGGAAATAATTATGCATCATTCGCATACCTGTGGCGGATTCAAATAGGTCATATATCAATTCTCTCTCTCGGAAAATATAGAAGAAAGGAGTCTGCGCACCTATATCTGCCATAAAAGGGCCAAGCCATAACAAATGAGAAGCTATACGACTCAGTTCTAGCATAATTACTCTAAGATAGCTCGCTCTTTTCGGTACTTGAATATTTCCCAACTGTTCTGGTCCATTTACCGTTATTGCCTCTGTAAACATAGTCGCTAAATAATCCCAGCGTGTTACATAAGGAAGATATTGTATAATTGTTCGATTTTCTGCAATTTTTTCCATTCCTCTGTGTAAATAACCCAATACGGGTTCACAGTCAATAACATCTTCCCCGTCTAGAGTAACGATGAGTCGAAGAACACCATGCATTGACGGGTGTTGAGGACCCATATTGACTATCATGAGGTCTTTTCTTGTAGTTGGTATAGTCATATATTTTTTCCCCGATTCATTATTCCAATTCCAGGAATTTCTGAAAACGAAATGAAGTTCATCAAAATTAAAAAATTTAATAAAATCGAATTTCCAAGTATAATATAAAAAAAAAATAATAAAAAACTATTCGTCAAATTAACTTAACGAGTTTTTGGCTCCCGAATATCCAATTGACTAATTAATTCTTTATAACGTACTCTATTTTTCTTTGACAAATAAGCCAGCAGCCGTTGACGTTTTCCCAGAATTTTCCGTAGACCTCTCTGAGATAAATAGTCTTTTCTGTGCAATTCCAAATGGGAAGTAAGTCTACGTATCTTATTGGTGAAACTGAATACTTGAAATTCAACAGACCCCTTATTTTCTTCTTTTTCTTCTTGCGAACTAACTGAAATGAATAAATTTTTGACCATAAAAAGAACTTTCTTCCCTTTTTCTTTATTTTTACAGATATGGATTTTACTGATCAGTAATAATAATGCCAGTTATTTTAATTTGTTATACACAATAATCTGAATTTACTCATATATACTTTTTTCTTTTTTTTTTCAAATTAAATTTATCAATACCATTTTATTTTCCATTTTATTCAGATATGGATGGTCGGTACATTTCTACACCCACAAAAATAGGAATTTGAACCCAAGATAAGAAGATTATGACGATTCATTCATAATTGATTGATATAGATATAATTGCTCTAAGCTGAGATAAGATAAGGTCATTGAATCAGTATCATGTACCAGAATGTAATATAACACAAGGCGTGTGTATATTTGGTTGACTTCATATACATACCAGATATGCCACTGGATCCATGGAAATGTACCATCAACTAATTATCAATCGTGGATACATATGTATCCTTGACATACTGAAACGACTGCCATTATTGGTATCAAACCAATAGCGATTCATACAAGCTAAATCTTCTAATCGATAATTGGGCCAAAGAAATAATTTGAACCTAAAAAATGGACTTGTATCTACATCTACATCAAGATGCTTATCCTCATAAAAAAATGGACCGCAGTTCCTTGCATTGTTCCCATTGCAAAATACGTGGTTTCTATCCCCAACATTTAAATTTCTCGAATTTAAACAATTTAGAATTCTCAACTCTCTACGACGTCTAGGAGATAAAATATTTTCAGGAACAATAAAATCATAATGATTTTCGTCTTTATTCCCAAAAAACTTTTTATGTCGTCGTGCAATGAATTCATTAAGACCATTCTTATGAACATTTCTTTTTTCTTGGCATCTTCGATTTCGATTAGTTTGTTGTTTACTCTTATGCACCCGTGAAATAGCTATAGTTTGGTACATGATAAATTGTCCATCCCAGTTTATGGATAGCCGAGCTGGTTCAATAAAAAATCCCATGTTTTCCAAATTTTCAATAGTTGTAACCCTCGGAATCATCATTACATCCAGGCGCATTTCTTCTCTTTGAATAGAGGATATAGTCATTTCCTTTGGATTTCTCAATCTAAGCAGTAGACAATATGCCTTGATATTATTGATTATTGTTTGGCTAAAAGGAGGCTCCCATCGAAATTGAAAAAGAAAATTTCTTTTCAGGAAGAAATATAACTCCTCTGTTGCGGTTTCACTAACTACGTCTTTTTCAATGTCTAATCCCCCATAATAATTTTCGTGAACCTCTTTTTGTTTTTTATTTATACTCCATTTTTTATTAAAAAGAAGTAAATTGATTGGTATGATCCACGGTTGAATCTTATATGCATTATAAAGTAACAAAAATTCTGGGAAAAGTTCCAGGTTCTTTTTATTTTTATCAATTATTTGATAATAATTCGTCCGAGTCTTAGTATTTTTATGAATGTTCGCGTTGGTCCCGATATCTATATTTGTCCATTCCTCAATATCGATCTTTTTTGTAAGACAAAAATGAATAGTTCTCCAATCAAAATATTTTCTATCCGGATTTTTATCCCTATCAATAATATAATCTTCTCCTAGATAATTACTGAGATCTATATCTCCCGGCAAATAAAAAAATTCAGTATTATATGTATTGTAATTATATTTCTTGTAATTATAGGGAATCCCTCGGACCTCGTTTACTTGAAAGGGCGATCCATAAATATCTGAACCCTTCTTATCTTCATAATTAATATATTTATTTGATAAAAGATCGTATTTGTATTTTTTTTTTAATTTATCTTTTTGGCTCGTTAATGAATTCACTATATAATTTTTTTGTTTCTCGTAATTAATTAATTGGTCTTTTTCATATGAATCAAAATTTTCTAAGTTTTTTTTTTGAACCATAAAACTTTGATTTATTCTATTTCTCCATTTTTTCGATACTAATCTAGACCATCTATTCTGAGATAAATCGTATTGATAGTGATCATTGCCTATTAACCAGCTTTTCCACTCATTCATTTCAAAATTGCGAAGTTTCTTATACCTTGATTTGGAATGAAATATTCCTTGTGTTCCAAAAAAATATTTTATTCTATCCTTAATAAAAGGAGTTGTTCCGTGATATTGAAATACGGATTTCAAGTGATACTTGTTAATAACTTGGGTTTGTGATAATTTATAAAATACATATGCCTGTGACAAGGAAGAGAGGTCACAAAAAATTTGTGAATTCTTATTACTAATATTAGAAATTGACTTTTTTATAGTCGAAATAAAATTTTTTGTATTTTTTTTTGTTTCATCAATCCTTTTTTTATCTGTTTCATCATTGTAACTGTATTTATCAGTAATTTTTTTTTTTGATTTAAGTAAATTTTGTATAGTTATTCTGGGAATATTACTGATACGTAAAAAGATATCTATGTATATCCTTTCAATAAAAAATTTCAAAAAATAGTGACATTTACGTATTAGTCGGGCATTTCTTCTTTTTAATATCTGCCAAAAATTTTTCGTCGATTCTAATCTTTTATCATAAAAACTTGTTTCATTAGTACTAATGTTTATATGTGTAATTTTAAATATGTTTTTCTTGTCTTTTGTGATTTTTTCTATTTTATTTCTGATTGTACTTGTCCTATCAGCTAGATCCTTCATCTTTTTTTCTGTCAGTGAATAATTTGTCCAATCCATGGATCTAATTCGAATGGACGATTCATGAATCATCTGATTACCTATTATCATTTGTTTTTTATTAATATTTTTATTCGATTCATATATTTCCCTCAATGGAATCGGACTTACTTTTTCTTTTGTAAGCTCTTTCATTATTCTTTTTTTAAATCGAACTTTTTTTATAACCCATCTTGTTTTCTCTTTTGATACCTTTAGAAGCCATTTTGTTCTTTTTTTTATAATTTTTCGAGCTAGAAAACATTTCTTTATAAGTTTTCTAAGTTTTTTTCCAAGTTCTTTAAAAACAGGTTGAAAAAAGGAAGGTTGTTTTATGGGTAAACCAAAAGGTAGTTTAGTTTCCATTCCCCAAACTGTTAAAAAACAAAAATTATACCCTTTCCCGTTGTTTTTCGTTGAATCTCTATGCTGGGATTGTAGCTTAGATCTGTGCCACGGTTTCAGACAGAAAGGAAATAGGATCTTTATCTGAATACCTTTTGTTAACCAATCTTTAGGAAATTCTTTTTCTGATAATTGAACACCACTAAAGGTACATTTAACATGCCTTTCTCGACTCCACTCTTGCCAATCCTCGTACCACTCCGGGGATTGAAATAATAGCATACGTCCAATATTTTTTGCTATTATCAACAAAGGCAATACTATATATTTTCTAAGAATTGCTTGGGTTACTAACAAAGAACTCCTTACTGTTTGCGAAAATATAATACTTTCCCAATTTTCTGCTATTGTCATACGTTCATTCTCTTCTTTTTTTTTATCCTTTTCTTTTTCTTTCGCCTCTTTCTCTTCAGAATCCGAAATTTTTAATTCCACACCCTCCCCCATCCAATTCCTAAAAATTTGATTAAGCATTCTGGAGATATCAAAAGAAAAAAAAAAAGTTTTGTCTATGTCTACTCTGTCCAAAAAAAGCGGTGAATGCACATTTGGTTGAAACACTTTCCAAGTAACTGTTTTACGTCTTTGAGCACGCATGGCTCCTTTGATTATATCTCGGCGAAAATCGGATTGTTCCAAATAACGTATAAAAGCTACCTCGTCT